ATATCTGGAGTTTTTATTATTTATTAAAAACTCCAGATATTTATGATTACATATATATCTTTCACCTTATACATATAATGTATAAATGAGATCATATTATGGTATATGAGAGGGGTATATGAGAATGAAAGGGTATGTGTACAATCTTTCTATGTATTCTGCGGTTTTTTTTTTTTTTCTTCAATTAGATGTTTAATGTGAATGAACCATAACTATGTAGCCCTCTTCCTAATAGATTGACCCCAAAATAGCAGATCCAAATTATAAGAAATCCCATAGAAGCCACAATTGCTGAATTTGCACCTTGCAAACTTTTATTTGTTCTAGTATGTAAATAAATCGCGAATACGGTCCAAGTAATAAATGCCCAGGTTTCTTTGGGGTCCCAATTCCAATAAGATCCCCATGCTTCATTAGCCCATACTGCTCCTGAAAGAATACCTATAGTTAAAAAGGTAAAACCCAAGCCAATGACACGATAACTCCAATAATCCAATCGCTGAGTCAATTGATATCTGTGATAATTTCTAAACGAAAAATTCACGTATTGGGTCTCATCAAAAGAAAATGAACTAATTAAGAAATTTTTGGTTTTACCGAAAATATCTATCTTTCTTCTAAACGTAATGACCAGGAGAGTTATGGATAATAATGATCCACATAAAAGAGCTGCATAGCTCAACAACATCATACTTACGTGCATCATTAACCAACGGGATTGGAGAGCAGGCACTAATATTGCGGATTGATGCATTTTAGTTAAAAAACCCGAAGTGGCAAAGCCTTGGGTTAAAATAGCGCTTGGGGCGGTTATTTTACTGAAAAAATTCTTATAGTTTCTAAAATATGGAACTATATGAATAAGGGAGAAACTCCATGAAAGGAACATTAATGATTCATATAGATCACTTAATGGTACATGTCCCGAATAAATCCAACGAGTAACTAATAATCCTGTTATACAGAAAAAAGTAGCTATCATGCCTTTTTCTGACGAATCACATAGTCCTACAATTTCATAGACCAAGGTCATCAGATGAGTAGGAATCACAATTGAAATGATCGAAAAAGATATGTGAGTTAATATATGTTCTAAAGTTGCAAATATCATAAACAATCATTTTTTGTTGTTCTAGTTATAAAAAAAGGGAACCCTTCCTTAATTACCGAATGTAAATATGGTATTGAATTAAAGGATCCGTTGTGTCCTTTTTGTTTTAGAGAATGCCGCCACTCGGACTCGAACCGAGATGCTCTAGCACTGCTTCCTAAGAACAGCGTGTCTACCGATTTCACCATGGCGGCTTGTTCGAAGTAATACTAACCCATGCATATTCAATCGTCGATATTGAGACGTTCAATGCAATTGCAATAGATTATTATTGAATAAATCGAAAAATAGCCATTCAAGTCAATATTTGAAGGTTCAATAATTGCTACTAGCTTACCTTAAAGCTTAGTAATAGTGAATCGATGGGGAAAATGGCAATCCCCATCTCGCAAATCATATAAAAATGTACTCTATTCACTATATTGAACCTTGTATCTTGCGTCTAATAACGCCCTTTTTTCAAACAAAACACAAATAGTGCCATTTTTAGGGCCCAGTATATGACACAGAATCATTAATTTATCCAATCATTGATTGATGTTGATTTAGATCATTTGAAGGGTTTCTTATCACATTATTATTTATTCTTTGCTTTTTTATTTCATTTTTTTTGTCGTACAAAAAAACCTTTTGAATAACCGGTAGAAATGGATTTAGCTAAAGAAAAAGCTTTTACCGCTGCCCAATATCCCTTTCTCTTCCAAAAATTTCTACGAATATGCTTTTTTGATATAGAAGTACGTTTTTTTGGAACCGCCATGCCAAAATTAACTTTTCTAAGTTGAATGTGAAAGACATGTATTGTTCAAAATAGATCATTAATTCTTTCTATTCATATATCTATTATTTAGTTTATAGATTTTCTTCATAACATACAAATATGCGCATATAGCATATAATTATGGCTAGGGACTCAATTTTTGCTAGGGACTAAAACTCAAGTTGGAGAATAAAAAGAAAGGAGATGCGATTCGCTAGGTATAACTCTCATAGAAAAAGAGTTAAGTTATCTTTTTTCTCTTTTGAAGTATTCATTATCATTATTATTGCATACAATGACAATCTCAGAAGAAAGAAAGTTGTACTGGTTGTTTCATACTCCATTCATTAGGATCAATGGTATCAACTATCGATGAAATCGACCCCCGCTGATAACTGATAAATAAGATAAAAAATAAAAATAAAAGGTTCCAATTCCTATCTCAGTCTATTTGAAATAGACCATATATATAATATAACCTACATATACCTACCGTCGTAATACATTTAATAATAATAACCAGAAATTCATTACCTACATGAGATAAAACAATAAGATTTGATCTACCAATTGATCACATTAAAGCATAGCGTCCCCACGATTCGAATAATACTTTTATTCAATGATCCATTACTTGAACTTGATTAAGGCAATTTATTTAAGTAACCTCTTACTTCACCTTCTTACTTCACCCATAGGGGAGGTTACAAGTATCATAGAATTTACCACAAGTTCTGGTGGAAGCCAATCAATCAGTTTCAAATCAAATTGAAATTAGTTAATTATTTTGGATAAAAGATCTTGTTGGGTTGAGTTATTTGTGGATCTCATGATCCATATCAAAAGCTAATAATTACTTAACCCCTAGTATTAAGCAATCATTTGCTTAATTATATCATTTGACCAATTCAATTGTAACTCCTTGGGTCCAATTTTAAATAGTCGAGGAAGAGCGAGATTAATAAAAAAGAATATTCTTTTCCGTATCCTTATTTTTTTGTGTTTCAAAAAATAAATAATAACTGGTGATGAATATGAATTGGGAACAATAATTAATATAATTAATTAAAAGAAAATAGAGGAAAAAGGTTTGATTTAATTTTATTATTATGGAACGCACATATCAATATGCATGGATTATACCTTTCGTTCCGCTTCTAGTTACTATGTTAATAGGATTGGAACTCCTGCTTAATCCGACAGCAACAAAAAATATTCGTCGTATATGGGCTTTTCCCGCTGTTTTATTGTTAAGTATAGTTATGGTCTTTTCCGCCAAGCTGGCGATCCAGCAAATAAATGGTAGCTCCATTTATGAATATCTATGGTCTTGGAGCATCACTAGTGATTTTTCCTTAGAATTCGGCTACTTGATTGATCCACTTACTTCTATTATGTCGATATTAATCACTACTGTTGGAATCATGGTTCTTATCTATAGTGATAATTATATGTCTCATGACCGAGGATATTTGAGATTTTTTGCTTATATGAGTTTTTTCAATACAGCGATGCTGGGATTAGTTACTAGTCCCAATTTGATACAAATCCATATTTTTTGGGAACTAGTGGGAATGTGTTCCTATCTGTTAATAGGTTTTTGGTTTACCCGACCAACTGCAGCAAATGCCTGTCAAAAAGCGTTTGTGACCAATCGTGTGGGGGATTTTGGTTTATTATTAGGAATCCTAGGTTTTTATTTAATAACAGGTAGTTTCGAATTTCAGGATTTATTCGAAATATTCAATGATTCGATCATTAATAACAATGAGATTAATTCCTCATTTGCTACGCTTTGTGCCTTCTTATTATTCCTCGGTGCAGTTGCTAAATCTGCGCAATTCCCACTTCATGTATGGTTACCTGATGCTATGGAGGGACCCACTCCTATTTCCGCTCTTATACATGCGGCTACTATGGTAGCCGCAGGAATTTTTCTTGTAGCTCGGCTTCTTCCTCTTTTCATAGCCATACCTTACATAATGAATATCATCTCTTTGATAGGTGTAATAACGGTACTATTAGGAGCTACCTTAGCTCTTGCTCAAAGAGATATTAAGAGAAGTTTAGCTTATTCCACGATGTCTCAATTGGGATACATTATGTTAGCTTTGGGTATAGGTTCTTATCGGGCCGCCTTATTCCATTTGATCACTCATGCTTATTCTAAAGCATTATTGTTTTTAGGGTCTGGATCAATCATTCATTCCATGGAACCCATTGTTGGGTATTCTCCGGCTAAGAGTCAGAACATGGTTCTTATGGGTGGTTTAACCAAATATATGCCAATTACAAAAACAACTTTTTTTTTAGGTACACTTTCTCTTTGTGGTATTCCACCCCTCGCTTGTTTTTGGTCCAAAGACGAAATTCTTAATGATAGTTGGTTGTATTCACCGATTTTTGCGATAATAGCTTTCTACACAGCAGGATTGACTGCATTTTATATGTTTCGTATGTATCTACTTACTTTCGAAGGGCATTTACGTAGTCATTTTCAAAATTACAGCGGACACACAAATAGTTCCTTTTATTCAATATCCATATGGGGGCAAGAAGGTTCCAAACCTGTTAGCAGTAATTTGCTTTTAACAACAAGGAATAATAATGACAAGTCCTCCTTTTCCAATTGCTCGTTTTCTAATACATATAAAATTGCCGGTTATGTAAGAACCATGCGATCATCTTTTAGTACTCATTTTTTAAATAAAGACTCTCATACTTTACTATATCCGCATGAATCGGACAATACCATGTTATTTCCCCTGCTTATATTGGCCATATTTACTTTGTTCGTTGGATGCATAGGAATTCATTTCGGGCACGAAGTAATGGAGGTTGACATATTATCGAAATGGTTAACCCCATCGATGAAACTTTTCCATGAGAATTCAACTGATGAGGATTGGTATAAATTTTTGACGAATGCATTTTATTCAGTTAGTATAGCCTACTTCGGAATATTTATAGCATCTGTTCTATATGGGTCTGTCTATTCAGATCGACAAAATTTGTACTTAATCAATTCATTTGCTAAAATAGATTCTAAAATGAGAATTCGCTTAGAACAAATAATAAATGTCATATACAACTGGTCATACAATCGCGGTTACATAGACGTTTATTACG